ATTGTTATTCATAATATTGATCCTATTCAGTATCATCAGGATCAATTCATCCCAATGAATTTACAGGAGTTAAATTTCTCATCTCTATGGGATTACATCCCGAGTTATTGCGAAGAAAAAAAAGAAATAATGAAATTATGGAAGTCAATATTCTCGCATTTATTGCTACTGCACTGTTCATTCTAGTTCCTACTGCTTTTTTACTTATTATCTACGTAAAAACAGTCAGTCAAAATGATTAATTTGAATCTGAATTATTAGTTCTTATCAATCCTTTTTTCAATGATTGAAGAAATGAAAGAAAGGGATTAAAAGAAAATTCCAAGTCTTAAATGAAATGATCTGGTTGGAATCATAAAGTGTGGTAGAAAGGACTATATATAGTCCTTTCTACCACACTTTAGAGTATTTTTTATTATCTAATATTGTATACAATGATATTATCATATAAAGTTGTATTGTATACAGATATAGACTTTATCTAAATGGAGGGTTTATATAGATCAATTTACAATATGTATGTATATGATGTATTAGATGTACATCTAATCTAAATAGTAGACTAGTACATCGAAATAGCAGTCTAATTCTATTTCTTTTTTTCGCTACATCCACTCGATTTCGATCAACCCAAAATAATCGAAGGCCAATTCTTCTAATTCCTAGGTTTCTTATAATTTTATATATAGGTTCCGGGATCCATCAAAAGAATCAATAGAGGAAGAATAGTATGGGAATATACTATAGCAAAACAAAACCAAGGAATTTTTTTGATTTCCCATCCCAAGAAGTCATTGATTGAGCCATTAACAGATCATTTACGAAGTTCTATGGTAACTTCTTCAGATTTTGAAAGGAATTAGTAAAGGGGACTCGGACCATTTTTCATGCTTAAACATGACATGAGTCAAAAAAGCATAAAAAAATCTCTAGGAGTCTAAAATGTTAAATGTATGATATGTGGTGGATCGCTCAGCGGAAGAAAGATCTAATTTTATTATGTGTAGAACCTCTTTGGACAACCACTAGTCACTTCCAGTAGAAAGTAAGTATCGTCGTAATCTAATAGCAGAACGATTTGTTCTTAGAACAGTGAAAGTAAAGAAAGAGAGAAACAAATAAAGAAAAAACTAGGGATTGGTTTTTTCTCATTGTAATATCCATAATTCTGGTAAGAACAGGTTTATCCAAACAGAATATTTAGAAGGAATTCGGTTGGAAAAAATTTCCTATCATGCGTAGATTTGGGTTTTGAAATACAACTAAACTATAGTAATCATTCATTGTTTGATCGAATGGTTATTATTCATTATTGTCTTTCCAGTATAATTTTGAAAGAGAGACAAGCTTTTAAAAAATAAAGCTTCGAAAAACGATCAATGCAAAACGATCAATTAAACAATTGATACAATTCGATTACTCAATCGATTACTCAATCGATTACTCAATCAATTATTAATATACCTAGAGTCCACTCCTTCCCCATACTACGAGTGAAAGGGAAAATGTAAAGACTACCATTAAAGCAGCCCAAGCGAGACTTACTATATCCATGTGAATTATATCTCCTATTTCTATGAAGGAATTATTCCATTATTGATCAATAATCATAGTAGAATCAATGGCGCAGAGTCAAAATAGGATTCTGACTTAAGGCTATTGATGAACCAATTCAATGAATCCACTCGTAACAGATTCTTTATAGGATTTCTGGTAGAATTGGGGAGTATTAAGTAAAAATACGATACACACACCTTTTCCTTGAAAATTGCAAAGGAATGCTCCTAATGGAACATGTGGGAATAGTAAGACCTATTGTTTGTTTTGTTACCTTTCTTTCATAAGCAAAAAAAAAAAATATACCATCAAGATAGATAACTATCTATTGGATACCTACATTTCCTATTTGATCTAAGCCTTACTGTCTTTCTTTCTGTGAAAGAATGGGGAGACATCACTACCATTATTACATACATTTTTTTTGTAATCTCCTTACACGACCAAAGAAATCTTTTTTTTTTTACTTTTACTCTGTTATTCTATAAGATAAGAGCCGACCAACCACCCTGATTGAATGTTTGAGTACTCGGAGTTTCTCGTAAGTATGGATACAAAGTATCTTCAGTCCTTTCCACAACTCCTAAATTGATTTCCCATCAGCCTATCCAATCTAATTCCAGACAGAGTCAGTAGACCCTACGTTAGTGTAGGTAGTGTAAGATAATTAGGAAGACTTGACAGTCTTTCATATAATCTTTTCTTCAATCCTAGGAGCAAAAATGGAATGTCCTTTAGGAACCTTTGGATACCAAGATTTCTGACCTCTTACTTTCGTAGTTCTGGAATTAATAAGTAAGCCTTACCTCATCCCTATTGGTATATCTGTTTGGGCCGCTACCCAGAACCCAAACAGAGCCAGATTTTGAGAAAACAACTTACAGTCTTTTATAGAACTATGTATTCTATAAATCAAGTATCGACAAGCCCCGTCCTTTGCCTT